CGGTAGAAGAACAGATAATGACTATTTATACCGGAACGAACGGTTATCTTGATTCATTAGAAATTGGGCAGGTAAGGAAATTTATTGTTGAATTACGTACTTACTTAAAAACTAACAAATCGCAATTCCAAGAAATTATCTCTTCTACCAAAACATTTACTGAGGAAGCGGAAGCCCTTTTAAAAGAAGCTATTCAAGAACAGATGGAACGCTTTCTACTTCAGGAACAAGCATAAATAAATTGATCCCTCTTAAATTTTTAGAATTTATTTATTTTATATATTAAAAATATTAAAAAATTATATATTAAAAAAAAGTTTATATATATGAAAAAAAGACCTTTCTTCCTATAGATATCTAAAAAACATATGGAAATAAATTGCGTCCAATAGGATTTGAACCTATACCAAAGGTTTAGAAGACCTCTGTCCTATCCATTAGACAATGGACGCTTTTAATTTCATTCCTATTTTTTCGCGTTTTTGACTTTGACTCTCGTATTTCGTGTTCTGAAAAAAGAATCGGATTGTATATGAGATGATACAATTTATTGAATTGCATATTCAACTCAATAATGATGCATTAATTATTATAAAATAGAGCGGGTAGCGGGAATCGAACCCGCATCGTTAGCTTGGAAGGCTAGGGGTTATAGTCGACGCTGGTTTTTCATTTTTAACGTCTCTAATTCAAAACCGAACATGAAACTTTGATTTCATTCGGCTCCTTTATGGAAAATGGAAAAATTCCCAGATAAAAAATTAAGGTGGGAACGAAATAAATAAATTTCACCCATAACATCTATGTCAGCCTTTTGTATGAATGCATTCAATTCCAAACAACTTGCTTTCTAGATGATCCTTCTAGAAGAGGAGATTAAAACAATCTTTCTAGTTACTTCGTTCTCTATTTCTAGTTGAAAGAATCCTAAGGAAAAGTTTTTTGTTTCCACCGAGCTAAAAGAAATTTGTTGATTGAAGCCTCTAGTAAACTAAAGTCATCATTTAATAGCCATTTTGCCTCGCTTTCTTAAAAAAAAGAAGATGAAGATTTAGTTACGATTAGAAACCCATTTTTATATCTTTATCCATGGATTTCTTACTTATACTCATTCAATTGGAAATAGTCGTCCAATTACAAAAAATTCATGTTTCATAATTTCATAATCCAAAATTTCCATTTTTAATTGACCTTTGGATACAAATCACGAGAATGTATAATTGTCTTCCAATTTTTCATTGAAGGTAAGGGATTAATTCCTTTTTAGAAATAAAGGTTATGATCGGAATAGTAATCAAACCGGGAGACCCCTTAACTATTTAAAGGGTTATATAGAACGAATCACACTTTTACCACTAAACTATACCCGCTATAGTTCGATTATTGTATCGAAATATCACTTTTGTCGAACACCGAAACTGGACATAATGTAATCAAGATAGGCTCATAAAAGAATAATGAAATTTCGATTTTCATAGGAGGATTAAGTGAGATTCTGAAAAGATAGTTAAATAATTTTATTTTAAACTCAAAAAAAAATAAAAATAAAAAAGGGCCTGGCGAATTACTGATCAGGCCAGGCCGCGGGAATCAAAAAATTTTCGGAAGAAAAAGTCTTTCTTTATAATTTAATAGTATATTTTTTGATTAATATTCATTCTATCATTATTTTTTATTCATTTTATATATAATCTATTTTAATAATCTATAGATATTAAAATAGATTATTTCTTATTTTTGTCTTTATCCAACTGATTGGAATTTAGTCTAAAACTTGTACTTGCTGTTGTACTGTTGTATGACACAATAACAACTTGTATATTTTGTACACATATATTATTGTTATATGTTAATATTATATAAATGTTAATGTTATTGTTATGTTATATAGAATTATATAGATAATTAGATATAATTTTTTTAATTTTATTTCTAAAGTTTTTATTATTAATTCTTAATTCTACTTTTTTTTTTACATATACATAAATAAAAAATATTCTAATTTCTTTTTTATTTAATTAATATTTGTATTTGAATATTTAATATTTTATTTTCAAGGGGGAGAGATGGCTGAGTGGACGAAAGCGTCGGATTGCTAATCCGTTGTACGAGTTTTCGTACCGAGGGTTCGAATCCCTCTCTTTCCGTGTTCCATTTACATTTTACATTGAGGATTTAATTCTAAATATTTTTTATATATTTTATATATTTTTTTTCTTTCGAATTTAGAATTCGACATTTTTTAAAATATATTGTATATTTTCATTTAAATTTTATGAAATCTTAAATTAGAAAAAAAAAGAGAGATGAAAAATAAAGCAAAAACCCTTTTTTAGTCTTCGCGCCCAGGATTACGCCCTGGATCATTAGATAAGAATCCGAAAATAAAAAGAGAAACAAAGAATATCACTACTGTGTAAACAAAGAGTTTGAGAGTAAGCATTACAAATCTCCAAGATCTTTTTTTTTTTTTGAAAAAGAGAATAGATTCTCTATTTTTATACCGCATATCCTATAATTTGATATTTGGTTTGACACCTAAAGTCGTTTTTGAAAATGTAAAAATCGACTTTTTTTGTTTTGTAATTAAATACTAAATAAAAAATTAAGTTATTATTATCTTATCTATTCTTTTCTTACTTATCAATAATTTATTTATACCCACTTGTTCATATTGTGGAGGATCACTTGTTCATTTAGCGAAAATAAAAAAGTTAGAATGGAAAACGAGATAATGCGGGTTGTGTCTATACAAGAATTTTAATATTTGACTTATAGTTGACTCATATTTGAATTAAGGGCTCATACTGTAAGACTTTTGATCTTGTCAATTGTTTAGCATTAGAATCCTCTTTCTCGAAAAAAGCTTTTATAGGATAAGATGAAAGACCTCATCGAAAACTTACAGCAGCTTGCCAAACAAAGGCTAAGAGAAAAAAAAGTAGAGGTATGACTGGCATAAAATCGACGATTGGGCTCAAAAAAGCATAGGCCTCTGGTAATTTGGCAAAGAAACAACTACTCGAATAAAGATCAGAATTAAGACAGATCAACCTAAAGATATTAAGCATAACAGACATTTTGTTTTTAAAAAAATTGCATTTTGATTGAGTTATTGATAGAAAGTCAAAAAAAAATCCTTCGTTTTTTTGAACTTACTCATTCAATCAAAAAACCTTCCATTCTCAATGGAGAATAGAATAAATTCTACTTTCATATAATATCTTAATGGAATTATTGGTAATGATCAATAAATGAATTTATTCTATGTCTACATGTGTCGGAGTTAAAATACTAAACAAAAGAATCTAATAGATTCTTTAGATAGTTGGGCTGGAATTGACGAATAATCAACAACAATATTAGTGTTTATTAGTGTCGAATAGAAATTCGAAATCGAAGTGGGGCGTGGCCAAGTGGTAAGGCATCGGGTTTTGGTCCCGCTATTCGGAGGTTCGAATCCTTTCGTCCCAGAACCTACGTAATTCTAATTAATAATAAGAAAAAAGTTTTTGTCTTTTCTGTTTATAAAGTGTCTAAAGTGTAAGATTGGCTAGAGTTTTACTCTTTTGGCTAATGATTAGAATAAAAAAAAATTATATCTTTTTCACAGATTTCACAAATTCACAATGATAAGTGCTCAAATGATACGCAAATACAGGTGAATCTGTTGGGTATTTAGGTAAGATGGGGTTATAGATTATTAATTATAACAAAGTTGTGACCTTACCTATCATATATCCATCCCCTATCTATGAATATTTCTATATTAGATATTCATATATCATTATAGAAGGAAGTTAGTTCTTTTGTGTTCATCCCCAGAAAATCCATTTTATTTTTACTAGACTATTTTTTTTTTTTTATTAATTTTAATTATTTTAATTACTTAAATTTATATATTTAAAGGTTGAGTTCGAAAAGAAAGATGGATTTCTCTCTCTTAGCTTATCTCTTAGAGATGTCGTCTTATTGTAAATTGTAATTGTTTATAATTTGTATAAAAAAATGTTAATTAAGAAATCAAAAAATTATAAAAAACGAACATTATTAAAAAAATGTAAGATATATTACATATCTAATCTATATATCTATATAACAACTGTTTTAACTGAACCAATGACTATTCATGATTCGATAATTGAATCAACCGCAGACCGGTTCCAAATTCGAGGAATGTTAATGTTATGGTAAAACTTCGTTTGAAACGATGTGGTAGAAAGCAACGTGCGACTTGAAGGACATGATCTGTTGTGGATTCTTATATCCATCATTCTATAAGAAAGGGTGCTCTTAACTCGACATCTTTTGCTCTGTTCCACTCGAACTCGGTTTGCTGGGGTGTAACTTAAATACTATATGATGGAGCTCGAGTAGAAAGGGTTGAGCTATTTCTCAAGGGAGAGGGGTCTAGGGTTAGTGTCAATCAAAAGAATAAGTTGGAACAACTTCGTAAGTTATCTTTGACAGAGAAATTGAAAGGATCAAAATAAAGCAAATTTTAAATCCCCAAGGACATTTTGATAAAGCCTTTTCTATAAAATTCTATATATCGTGCGGAAATACGCCGTTCATATGATTAGATTCTTTGAGAGAAATAAATAACAAAAAGGTATGTTGCTGCCATTTTTGAAAGGATTCAAAATCAACGAAGTAATGTCTAAACCCAATGATTCAAAAAACAAGATACAAGATAAAGGCTTCCGTAACAAGGAAATGCTCTTTTTATTTTTAATTGTCGCAACAATTGTATTTGGATCAATTCAAATCGATTCTAACTGAGACAAAACAAAGGGTATTTGAGACTGCTCAATAAATGAGAAATGCTAAAGGATTTTTTTCTTTTGAGCTATTTGAAAGTTATTCAACTTGAGTTATGAGTATACAAATGATTTTTGTTAGGAAAGAAAGGGCTTAATTCTTAGTTGAATTTTTTTTCATTTGAGGATTATTTTATGGATTTATTTGATTGGTCATTCTAATTTATATATACATAACCTTGAATCATTTTTTTCGAGCCGTACGAGGAGAAAACTTCCTATACGTTTCCAAGGGGGGTTAAATCTATCCCAATGAGCCGTCTATCGAATCGTTGCAATTGATGTTAGGTCCCGAAGAGAGGGAAGAGATCTGCAGAAAGTGGGTTTTTATGATCCGATAAAAAATCAAACTTATTTAAATGTTCCTGCTATTCTAGATTTTATTCAAAAAGGCGCTCAACCTACAGAAACTGTTTATGATATTTTAAAGAGGGCGGAGGTTTTTAAAGAATTTCGATTTAATCAAACGAAGTTCAATTAATGAATAATAAAAAATTTATTTATTAAATATAAAAACGAAAGATAATGAGGTTGTAATTTGGTAGAACTTTTTTTCTTCCTTTTTTATGTAGTGCCAATCCAACACAAGCTTTCTTCTTTAATTTCATTTCTCTTTGTTTTTTCTATATTGTAATTGTATTTTTTTTTATTCATATTGACAAGAATGTATTGAACAAATATAATTCAATTGTGAAATAAAAAATTTAAATGGTTTTTTTATGTCTTCTGCCCCATATTTTTATTCAAGGATTCGTTGAATTTGTTCCGATACAAAATAAAATGTTTGGATCTAAAAAATGTAGACTATTTGTATCTCAAATTTTTTATCTAAGAATCTCTTGTATTGGTGTTTGTTTTTATGTTCGTAAGAGGAATAAACTTGAAAACTTTGTTTTGATTTCTTGCTAATTCAATATTTTGATTCCAATCCAATTTTGTTGATCTCGATTGTATCTACATAACATAGCTATTATATTATGGGGGTTGCTAACTCAACGGTAGAGTACTCGGCTTTTAAGTGCGTCTAAGATCTTTTACATATTTGGATGAAGCAAGGGATTCGTCTACACCATCGGTAGAGTTTATACGACCACGACTGATCCTGAAAGGAAATGAATGGAAAAAAGAGCATGTCGTATCAATAGAGAATTCGTATAATATTTCATTCTTATCAAATCGGTACAAAACTTTATTTGAATTCTTGGAAAGAAATGCAATGAATTCAAAATTGGGTCGATTGAATAAATGGATCGAACCCTATCCTTATGGGTTCCAATTTTGTGGAAAGAATGAGCAACGAGCTTATCTTCGTAATTTGAATGATTACCCGATCTAATTAGACGTTAAAAAAACTTAGTGCCTGATGCGGGAAAGGATTCTCCCACGTGTGGATTTTCTTTTTTAGTGAATCCTAACTATTAGAATCTCCATTCTCCGTATGGAGATGGACATGAATGTGTAGAAGAAACAGTATATTGATAAAGATACTTTTTCCAAAATCAAAAGAGCGATTGGGTTGCAAAAATAAAGGATTTCTAACCATCGTATTTTTTTATTTCTGAATAACAAAAAAAACTAATTAGATGGAAAAAAAAGAGAGAGTCCGCTGATGAATTTACCTATTTCCAAGGTATCTATTAAAAAAAATACTTTGTTTTGACTGTATCGCACTATGTATCATTTGATAACTCAAGAAACCCCCCATTTTTGACTTGTACTGATTTTAAATGGACGAATTCCAAGGATATATAGAACTAGAAGGTTCTTGGCAACATAACTTTTTCTATCCACTTATCTTTCAGGAATATATTTTTTCGTTTGCATACGGTCATGGTTTAAATAAATCCATTTTGTTGGAAATTTCAGGCGATAGGAAATATAGTTTACTAATTGTGAAACGTTTAATTACTCGAATGTATCAACAGAATCATTTGATTCTTTCGGCTAATAATTCTAACCAAAATGACTTTTTGGGGCACAAACACAATTTTGATTCGCAAATGATATCAGAAGGATTTGCAGTCATTGTGGAAATTCCATTTTCCCTCCTATTAATAGCTTCTCTAGAGAGACAAAAAATAGTCAAATCTCATAATTTGCGATCAATTCATTCAATATTTCCTTTTTTAGAGGATAAATTCTTATATTTAAATTTTGTATTAGATATATTAATACCTTACCCCGCCCATCTAGAAACCTTGGTTCAAACATTTCGGTACTGGGTGAAAGATGCCTCGTCTTTGCATTTATTACGATTCTTTCTTTATGAGTATCATAATTGGAATAGTTTTTTTATTCCAAAAAAATCCATTTCTATTTTTCTAAAAAGGAATCAAAGATTATTTTTGTTCTTATATAATTTCCATGTATGTGAATACGAATCCATTTTCTTTTTTCTTTGCAACCAATCCTCTCATTTACGATCAACATCTTATAGAGTGTTTCTTGAACGCATTTATTTCTACGTAAAATTAGACTATTTAGTAAAACTTTTTTTTAAGGATTTTGGCGCTATCTTATGGCTTTTCAAAGACCCTTCCCCGCATTTTGTTAGGTATAAAGGAAAATCCATTCTGGCCTCAAAAGGGACATCCCTTTTGATGCATAAATGGAAATTTTACCTTATCCATTTCTGGCAATGTCATTTTTCTGTGTGGTCTCAACCAAGAAGAATCTATAT